AGTAATTTCTATTTAGATTTATTAGATATGTAAAGAAAGAAAACTTCTTTTGTTCTTTGCTAGGTAAGATATTAAGAGATACGACGATCAAAAAAAATATTTCACAACGTTGTCAATATTTATAATGAAACTGACTAAAGATCTTTCTAAAGCCCTCACTTACCCACAAACCCATTAAGTAGTACGTTACCAGATCAATATAACTTATTATTCGGTTGGAATTTAGGTTGCTCTCGTATATCATTATTTTTACTCAAAAAATTAACTAGAAATATATAATTAATTATATATTTCTAGTTAAACAAGGAATTCTCACCAATCAATTAGGGATAGTAAAGATAAAAACTCAATATCATTAACCTACTGGGACTAACTGTCCACCCATTAAAAAAAAAGACTGCGGGAAAGGGGTAAATGAAAATTTGCATCTATAAAATTATAGGGCTATACGGACTCGAACCGTAGACCTTCTCGGTAAAACAGATCAAACTTTATTATTATTATCAAACTGATTCAAACTGTTTCAAAGACCCAACATGCAGTTTTTTGCATTGGGCTCTTTCATTAACTGATATAAATATAAGTAAGTCCACCCTATTTTTTAAGTAGATGGTTCCATGTGTTCGGATTCAGTTTTTGTATTCTGATCCGGAAGCACTACCAAAGTCTTTCAAAGAAGGGTTATCGTGACGTAGGTCTGCCTTTGGCCTAGATTTATTTTAAAATGAGATGGAGTCTCTATCGCTCTAGTTAAAGAATAAAATATGAAACTTCATACACCTTAAAGCTCATAGGACGAAAAGATATTTTTGAGGTACTTATACTTCATTGTGCTTAGCATTGAATAAGATTTTTATTCACCCTATCAGTATCTCTAATCAATAAGGCGTTCTATTCGATAACTAAATGGACACCCCAGTTTAGCTGAACTAATTGTCAGGCTATTGTTCTCTTGTTTCCTTAAAGTCATAGAGTAAGACATCGATTTGTCAATCAAGTTTTTTTGATTGCATGCTGAACTCCCCTGAAAAACATTGGCGCACGTGTAAACGAGTTGCTCTACCAACTGAGCTATAGCCCTTATGCTTGTGCTACATATTTTAGCACACAGCAAAATTTTTGTCAAGATGCGTATTCCATGATCCAACATCATAGCTATTTGATCTATTTGATTCATATTGCTTAGAAGTAAGATTCTATTTATAATCTAGGTGATGATAAATAACCTACTTAACTCAGCGGTTAGAGTATTGCTTTCATACGGCAGGAGTCATTGGTTCAAATCCAATAGTAGGTAGAGCTTATTAGATACCATTGACTCTGGTATCTAATAAGTTTTTATACTCAAGCCTACTTATAATCTTAGAAAAAAATAATTTTTAATTAATTTGTAACTTTTTTCATTAGAATTTAATTACGCTTGGTTGTAGTTTTCTTCAATTAGCAAAAAAAGATTAAATAAAATTTAAATAAAAGAGAACTTCTTTTTTTTTTATGCTGATTCGGACAGGCCCCAGTGTTAAGAAATCATATTGATAGCTTCTACTCGTGTCCTAGCTCGTCTGAGAGCTAGATTTGCTTCAATTATTTGTCTCTTTCCTTCTGCTTTCCTCAAATTAGCTTCTGCTAGTTCAAGAGTTTGCTGAGCTTCTTCTGGATTAATGTCACTACCCTTCTCAGCATCATTTACTAAAACTGTGATTTCATTATTGCCTATTCGAGCAAAACCGCCCATCAGAGCCATCGTTAACCATTGGTCGTTAAGTCGTATTCGTAATATACCTATATCTACAGCAGTAGCAATAGGGGCGTGGTTTAGTAATACGCCGATTTGTCCACTATTAGTAGATAAAATTATTTCTTTTACTTCGGAATCCCAAACAATTCGATTAGGAGTCAGTACACAAAGATTTAAGGTCATTTCTTCAATTTGCTCTCCATTTCTAAGTTCATAGCTTTCGCGGTAGCTTCATCAATGTTACCTACTAAATAAAAGGCCTGCTCGGGAAGCCCGTCTAATTCTCCGGAAAGAATCAACTGAAACCCTCTAATTGTTTCTGCTAGACCAACATATTTTCCTGGCGAACCTGTAAATACTTCGGCAACGAAAAAGGGTTGTGATAAGAAACGCTCAATTTTTCGTGCTCTTGCTACAGTTAAACGATCTTCTTCGGATAATTCGTCTAATCCAAGGATAGCTATAATGTCCTGAAGTTCTTTGTACCGCTGTAAAGTTTGCTTAACTCTTTGCGCAATTTTATAATGTTCCTCGCCAACGATTCGGGGTTGGAGCATGGTTGATGTTGAATCTAAAGGATCAACTGCCGGGTAGATGCCTTTAGCGGCTAATGCTCTTGATAGTACAGTAGTTGCATCTAAATGTGCAAATGTCGTAGCAGGGGCGGGATCAGTCAAATCGTCTGCAGGTACATAAACTGCTTGTATTGAAGTTATGGACCCTTGTTTGGTTGACGTAATTCTTTCTTGTAAAGAGCCCATT